AATAATTGAAATTCAATTTCTTGATCTGTATCTTCCATTTTTGGAAACTTATGAAGTTCTTCCGTCAAGCCTTGGTCAATGAACCTACAAAATCCGTCAAATTGTATCTGACTAAACCCTGGTATTATATACATTCCCTCATTTCCATCCCGGAACATCTTAAGTTTTCCGTTTATCGAAAAAATCCAATTATTGGCTCACTCTTCATTGAACCATATAGATTGATCTAGCAACGATGGAATGTATATTCTTTTGAAAACAACATGAAATTTTATCCAACCCCATATATATGTATTAAATACGTATGAACGGAGGAATAAAAAAATTTGACTCAAATTCAAATTTGCGACAGATACAAATGGAAATGAATTGATAAAACATTCCTGGAAAAAAATTCTGCCACTTACACTTAGACAGACTTATGGAGTTTTGTATAGAATATAAAAATGGATCCAATTTCTACCTATTATTATGATATTACGATCGGATTGGGTACCATAAATGGATTCGGGATTGAATCTGTTCTCTATGAATGAGATAAAGACAGAATAATCAGGAACATATAGAGTTGACTTTGATTTTAGCACTTAATTTATTTCATCGATTCCGTTGTTCAAAAAATGATTCGCAGAAAGGAGAGATATTTCTACCCATTTGTTAGTAGAATTAATAGAATACGATTGAAGTGTATAAGAGAAGTCGTGTTTATTAAGTACATGCAGATATAACTATCTAGCTATCCGTATATCCCATCTTTTATCGAAGTTCCCTTGAGGCAACATAGGTCGTGCTATATCCAAATTTCGATTTTATATTCAATATATTCAATGAAAAATGCAAGCACGACGATTTTCTAATAGGGATATGTAGATAAGATACCTGACTAGGTATCTGTGTAAGAATTTCTGTTCTGGGGTTTACATATACACATAATTATTGTTATAATTGAAATTGAAAAAGATTAATAGAATTGAGACTGATTAGTCGTATATCAATTTGATCTCCTTATGTCATTAAGGAAACAAAATTGGAGATCCAAATCCAAGAGCCATTTATGAATTCACAGTTAATAGTTAATGCTTCCAATTTGCCCTGAATTTTGGATTCTGTGACTGGAAATCCATTTTTGTTTTTCAAAAGAAAAAGGGGAAGTTTTAGGTGTTGTGTATTTTGAAATACTATACAATCAATCTAAGAGAACAACAGGATCCAATCAAAAAAAAAGAAATGGTTCAGTAATTCTCCAGAATATTTCCATCTATATCTATTTTGTATCGTTTTGGCGGCATGGCCGAGTGGTAAGGCGGGGGACTGCAAATCCTTTCTCCCCAGTTCAAATCCGGGTGTCGCCTGCAAAAGACTCGGAATCTCTTACCCTACTAATAGAACTCACAAAATTATTGCCCGGCAGAAGCAGAGGGAAGGGGTCGAGACTGTCGATACCCAATTTTAAGAATCCGGGGAGGGGGTTCTATAAAAGACTTTCCATTATTTCTTCAAAAATCCGGGTGTGGCCCAAACCGGTATTATACCAATATGAGAATTACCAATATGAATGAAGAAATACTCACTTAATTACTGATTACTGATGCGTTCAGGCCATTGATTTCATTTATCAATCGAATCAAATCCATAGTCAGATCAAATTCAATTGTGAGATTCAGAACTACGAAAGCCAAGGACTGTAAATCCGTGTATCCAAAGGAAGGTTCCTAAGGGACTGTAAATCCTTGCTCTTAGGATCCAAGAGGAGATTATAGGAAGGACTATAAATACTTCCTAATTACCTTACCCCACTAGCGTTTACTGACTGAGTCTTGAATTAGATTGGGTAGACTGATGGGGAATCCAATTAGGAGTTGTGGAAAGAACTAAAAATACTTTGTATCCATACAAACTCACCAGAGTCTCTGAATGCTCAGGTTTTCAATTCATTTTCAATTCATATTGTAGATTGGCTTTTATCAAAGTGGAAAAAAATTCTTTCTTTTGGATAACCCCGCCAAGAATGTAATAGGGTGTCTCCAATTGTTTCACAGAAGTAGAGACAATAAGGCTTAGACGGGAGATAGGGATATGTGATAGATAGTTATCTATCTTGATGGTACATTTTTTTTTCTGCTTTTTGTTTATGAAAGGCAACAATAGGTCTTACTATTCCTACACGTTCCATTAGTAACATTCCCTTGAGACTTCCAAGGGGGCAACCGTGTATCTTGCTTGTACTTAGTGTTTTCCGATTCCACCAGAAATCATATAGGGACTTGTTATGAATGTATTCATTGGATTGGTTCATCAATAGCGTTAGGTCAAAATCCCATTTTGACTCTGCACCATTGATTCCACTATTATTAGTGATCAATATTGGAATAATTCCTTCATATTCATAGAGATAGAGGACACGATTCACATGGATATAGTAAGTCTCGCTTGGGCTGCTTTAATGGTAGTCTTTACATTTTCCCTTTCACTCGTAGTATGGGGAAGAAGTGGACTCTAG